AAATGTTGCATATTTCTATATCTATATCTCCCGAGAACCTCCTTTTTTTTACTATGAATCCCTGTTGGATCGTATTCTAACGAATCCTTAGGGAACTCGTAAGAAACTCTTTATTATAAGATAAGGACGGGAGAACAAGAATAAAAAAGCGGATTATCATACATATATTTTGTGTAGAAAGATGAATAGGTACACTTATTTAGTTCTACATTCCTTGCACTTATTATATACTTATAATAAATATACTTATCATAAGATATATTTCTAACAAGTACAAATTTATAATAAGTACAGATATTAAATCGAGGCACCTATTCTATGACAGATTTCAATTTACCCTCTATTTTTGTGCCTTTAGTGGGCCTAGTATTTCCGGCAATTGCAATGGCTTCTTTATCTCTTCATGTTCAAAAAAACAAGATTGTTTAGATCCGATGGGATCAAATCTCATCAATTGATTTTAACACTTGGACTTGGATCATAATACAGATATCTTTTAGTGTAGGGTACGGTACGACATGTGACTCCCTCCGAGCACAAATAAAAAAGCTGTTATTGTTATGCATGCAGATCCATGATATATGGATAAATGCATGTATATTATATGTGGGTATAGCTGTTTTTGTTTTCAAATAGATCAGCGAATATCTGAAATAGAAAGGCAATGTATCTATATGTATGTAGATATACATAGTGGGATCATATGAAGGGGATGTTATTATTTTATATCTAACCAATTCGATGAATTACTCCTAATGGTTTACATCATAATAGTGCTAGTTGATGAGAGTTACTTCGGGATCAAAACAAAAAAAAAGTAAAGTCAAATTCATTTGGCTTATTCTATTCTCTCAATTCCAATAGAATGCAACTGGATCGAGTATGAACTGGCAATCCGAACGTATATGGATAGAACTTATAGCGGGGTCTCGAAAAACAAGTAATTTCTGCTGGGCCTGTATCCTTTTTTTAGGTTCACTAGGATTCTTATTGGTTGGAACTTCCAGTTATCTTGGTAGGAATCTGATATCCGTATTTCCCTCTCAGGAAATCCTTTTTTTTCCCCAAGGAATCGTGATGTCTTTCTACGGGATCGCTGGTCTGTTCATTAGTTCCTATTTGTGGTGCACAATTTCGTGGAATGTAGGTAGTGGTTATGATCTTTTTGATAGAAAAGAAGGAATAGTGTGTATTTTTCGTTGGGGATTTCCTGGAATAAATCGTCGCATCTTCCTTCGATTCCTTATGAGAGATATCCAGTCAATCAGAATGGAAGTTAAAGAGGGTCTTTATCCTCGTCGTGTCCTTTATATGGAAATCAGAGGCCAGGGAGCCATTCCCTTGACTCGTACCGATGAGAATTTTACTCCACGAGAAATTGAACAAAAAGCTGCTGAATCGGCCTATTTCTTGCGCGTACCAATTGAAGTATTTTGAAATGAACTGAAGAATGAATGCTTTCTCCGCATGAGGGAAGGAACTCAGGAATCCCCTTTTTAATAGAACTGAAGTTTCTTCGGAACGTTTATTCGAGCAAAACATGTTCGATTCTATTTCCCCCGTTCCGTTGGTAATACCGTTGTGTTGTGACCCATAGAATAAAGCAGGCGGACGAATACGGAACAACCATAATAAGAAGCTATTTTTATCCACCAAAACTCTTTTTTTTACATATGGAACGAAACTCAATTCTTTCATACTAGTAACAAATCTAATAAGTATATATTCATCACACATATCAGAACATTTCGGAATACAGTACAGAATTCATCTTTTTAGGACCAATATTTTGAATTGATACGTTAGATACAGATGGATCGTATCTCGTAAATTATCTCTCTTTCGTCAATCGATGTTTCTTTTTTTTATCCTTTCTTTTGCTCCTTGATGACCAAACGATTGGATCTCTCATAACTATTCAATTTCTCTCTTGTTTTGCCACCCATTTCGGATTTCATCATCAATATTCTTCAGAAATATCCCCTCAATTATTCCTGGGCTGTGGGTAGCCAGTGAAACATTTCGAAATAATTGATTGATCCAGGGGGAGTTCTTTCGTCTCGAAATCCGAATAATATTCATTACTTCAAGTGGTTTTTCGGACATTCATCGAAAGGAACAAATGAAGATACAATTGGTTCGAATTTGACCAATTGAGATATCTGGGAACTTGATTATTTCTTCATTCGAAACGGACCTTTATTCTATTTCTATATTCTTTCTAGATCCAAGGACTAAACAATTCAAAAAAAAAAAAAGAAGGAATAGATCCGATCCATAGGTTCCATACCTTGTTATAGAACTCATGCTTCATAGAAATATCGGATCAGATAGAGTCGGCGAATGAAGCAGTTTCATTAACAATTTACAGAACAGATTCAAAGTGCCAAAAAAGAAAGCATTGACTCCCCTCCCATATCTTGCATCTATAGTCTTTTTGCCCTGGTGGATCTCTCTCTCATTTAATAAAAGTCTGGAACCTTTAGTTACTAATTGGTGGAATACAAGGCAATCCGAAACTTTTTTGAATGATATTCAAGAGAAGAACGTTCTAGAAAGATTCATAGAATTAGAACAACTATTCCTGTTGGACGAAATGATAAAGGAGTACCCGGAGACACAGATACAAAAGCTTCGTATAGGAATCCACAAAGAAACAATACAATTGGTCAAAATGCACAATGAAGATCATATCCATATAATTTTGCATTTCTCGACAAATATAATCTGTTTTGCTATTCTAAGTGGTTATTCTATTCTGGGTAATGAAGAACTTGTCATTCTTAATTCTTGGGTTCAGGAATTCCTCTATAACTTAAGCGACACAATAAAAGCTTTTTCTATTCTTTTATTAACTGATTTATGTATCGGATTCCACTCGCCCCATGGTTGGGAACTAATGATTGGTTCGGTCTACAAAGATTTTGGATTTGCTCATAACAATCAAATTATATCTGGTCTTGTTTCCACTTTTCCAGTCATTCTAGATACAATTTTGAAATATTGGATCTTCCATTATTTAAATCGTGTATCTCCTTCACTTGTAGTGGTTTATCATTCAATGAATGAATGAAGAACTCATTTGATCTGCCGATATCAATCAAATCCGAATGTTACTTCGTACATAAACAAACCATTTTTAATCTGACTCACTCTTTATACTTCTACCCGTCTAAGGGATTCCCCCTCCAGTACAATGGCAGAATCGTGGATAGGGAACTATACTAGCTACCTACCTAATTTATTGTAGAAATTTCCGGGATCAATAATTGGACCATGCAAAATAGAAATACCTTTTCTTGGGTAAAGGAACAGATGACTCGATTCATTTCCGTATCGATCATGATATATGTCATAACTCGGACATCTATTTCAAATGCATATCCCATTTTTGCGCAGCAGGGTTATGAAAATCCACGAGAAGCAACTGGGCGTATTGTATGCGCCAATTGCCATTTAGCTAATAAGCCCGTGGATATTGAGGTTCCACAAGCTGTGCTTCCTGATACTGTATTTGAAGCAGTTGTTAGAATCCCTTATGATATGCAACTGAAACAAGTTCTTGCTAATGGGAAAAAGGGGTCTTTGAATGTGGGGGCTGTTCTTATTTTACCCGAGGGATTCGAATTAGCTCCCCCCGATCGTATTTCTCCCGAGATGAAAGAAAAGATAGGCAATCTGTCTTTTCAGAGTTATCGTCCCACTAAAAGAAATATTCTTGTGGTAGGTCCTGTTCCTGGTCAGAAATATAGTGAAATCGTCTTTCCCATTCTTTCCCCGGACCCTGATACTAAGAAAGACGTTCACTTCTTAAAGTATCCCATATATGTAGGTGGGAACAGGGGAAGAGGTCAGATTTATCCCGATGGGAACAAGAGTAACAATACAGTCTATAATGCTACAGCAGCAGGTATAGTAAGCAGAATAGTACGTAAAGAAAAAGGGGGGTATGAAATAACCATAGCTGACGCATCGGATGGACACCAAGTGGTTGATATTATACCTCCAGGACCAGAACTTCTTGTTTCAGAGGGTGAATCTATCAAGCTTGATCAACCATTAACGAGTAATCCCAATGTGGGTGGATTTGGTCAGGGAGATGCAGAAATAGTACTTCAAGATCCATTACGTGTTCAAGGTTTGTTGTTCTTCTTGGCATCTGTTATTCTGGCACAAATCTTTTTGGTTCTAAAAAAGAAACAGTTTGAGAAGGTTCAATTGTCCGAAATGAATTTCTAGATCCACGGATTCATCAAGCTGGTAAAAAGAGCCGAATTGTTTTGATCGATGCAATTATGTATGATTCAAAAAAATCATGGAAAATGGTTTGCTTGCTTTGTTTATACTGTTTTTCTGCGAGATGCCGGAAATTGCTTGTATCCCATTCCTAGCAATAGTATGTATATTGTGAAGAAGACTACTTGATCCCCCCTTCTTTTTTTCAATCAAAATGGGAGTGTTGTGACTATGCTAGGCCTCCCATTGGCAGATTGTAAATGCCATGTAATGCATCAATAGTTTTTTTGTACCTAATAGAATCGAATTCTAATAGATAATAGGCATAAGTAGGAGGAGAATACACGCGGATAAATGAAAGGAACAAATGATTCTAGGAGGGATTACTCGTCTTCCTAATCTTCCACACAAGAAAAGGGTGGAAAATTCCTTTTCTTGTGTGGAAATAATAATGATTATTGATCCTGTTCGTCAAAGATTACTATTTATTTGATTTTCCAGTTCTATCGGAACTCGTTTGTTTCGATTCATAAGAAGTAGTGGACAAACAAAAAAAGGGGGTGGGAGTAACTTACTGAGCAAATAAAACTTCTTCAATGAACTTATAAAAAAAAATGAACTTATAAAAAAAAGTAAAAATAAAAAAGAAAATTTTCACTGTGATGAGATAATCAATAAGGATTGGGATATGCGCAAAAATCCAAGATTTCATCTTTTCGCCCGGAGCATTAAGAGTCTTTTTTTTGCTTGAAATTTTCTTTTTT